AGTACCTTCAGTGGTTCCTATCCCTGTCATGTTCCTTGGATTATTTACAAGTGGTATTCAAGCTCTTATTTTTGCAACTTTAGCCGCGGCTTATATAGGTGAATCCATGGAGGGCCATCATTGAAATAGTCTTTTTTTTTAGCTTAGTGTAAAGCAATGTATGTGCGGCTCAAGATGATTTACTTAAGGAATAGAAATATACAAGACTCTATATACGATAGAAAGCAATAGGAACAAATGATTAAATAAAAAACAGGAGAAACAATTCTCCTTTACAGTTGATTTTATTCAATAATTGACCAAAAGAAAATATTAAATATTAATTAAATTGCATGAACTTAGAGCAATCAAATAATGATAGTTCTATGCAATAATTCGCCCAAATCAATTTGATTTGCTCATTTAGATTGTATTCGATTGGAATAATTATAAAGAAAACGGAAGACAGAAAAGAATTTACAAAAAACGGGATTCCTAAAAAAATGGATTGATTCTCGAATCCGATTGAATCTAATGGTTTACGTTATGGAAGAAAAACATGTATATGTGATATTAGATATTGACTACTTATATATGAACTAAAGATCTATTTCATTTGCCCTACTACTGTGTGTGGGTTCCAATAGAAGTCCTTTCGTATCGTTGTGGCTGTGAATTGGCTGAATAAAGAGATGAAATCAAGAAAAGATGGAAGAATTGAAATAACAGCTCGGAACTAAGAAATGGCAGAACAAAAGTTCTATGGATTCACAAAAACTCGGTGGATAGAAACGAAAAAAGAGATATCGAAGTAGTTCTGATGATTCAATAATATTATTACTTAAATTCGAAGTTCTTAGTTACTTCGACTGGATAAATCCTATCAATGGAATAATTAAGTCATAATTCATTGGTTGGTTGTATCATTAACCATTTCTTTTTGTTGGTACGAGGAACTTATCATGAATCCACTGATTTCTGCTGCTTCCGTTATTGCTGCTGGATTGGCCGTAGGGCTTGCTTCTATTGGACCTGGAGTTGGTCAAGGGACTGCTGCGGGTCAAGCCGTAGAGGGTATCGCGAGACAGCCCGAGGCAGAGGGAAAAATACGAGGTACTCTATTGCTTAGTCTAGCTTTTATGGAAGCTTTAACGATTTATGGATTGGTTGTAGCATTAGCACTTTTATTTGCGAATCCTTTTGTTTAATTGTTTTATCTTAAAATAGGAAAAATATGTATTTTTCCTATTTTATGGCCTTGGACTTGTCGTTTGCTTTTTCAAATTAGATCAAGATTTGACTCCTACAATTCTTTATTGGTTGAGAAAACAACCTACGGGAAGGGCTGATTTGCAGATGAGGAATTAGCATACCGACTCGCTTTCATCCTTCCCGTTCGTAGTCCAAGGGAAACTCTTTTTATGAGGTGTTTCAACAATCAAGGGGGTAGTTCATATCGAATATTTTTTAACTCGATTTCAAAAAAAGAATAAATAAAAAAGAGGGGCAAAGTGATAGAAAAAGAACTCTGGTCGATTTTTAAGTCTATCTATAAGAGGAGATTATATGAAAAATGTAACCGATTCTTTCGTTTCTTTGGGCCACTGGCCATCTGCCGGGGGTTTCGGATTTAATACCGATATTTTAGCAACAAATCCAATAAATCTAAGTGTAGTGATTGGTGTATTGATCTTTTTTGGAAAGGGAGTGTGTGTGAGTTGTTTATTTCAAGAATAGGCTGGATCCAATCAGCTGTACCCTTTTCCGTTATAACTAGGAAAGAAAGGTGCATAATCTCGCGAATTACTTCTTAAGAAATTATATGGAAGAACCACAGCATTTCGTGATTAATTGGCAAATCCATTTTGATTCTCTAGCAACCAATAATGTGGGGCTGTTAAGATGGTTAAAGCAAACCGTTTGAAGTCTAGACGCAGCATGGTACTCTTTCTACCACTATGTTAATATAGAGATGGTTTAAAAATGAATATTTTATCGATATAGAACACTCATCTCGATAAAATGATTTGAACCGCTTAGTCTAAAAAGGGCGTTTTCCCTCTTTTATCCAATGCTGAATCGACGACCTATCCCTTATGTATAAGTAAGAAGAATTTTTTGGATTTGAACTGAAGAAAAAAAAGAAACAACTTTGCTGACAATTACATATTTTTGATTTTGTCAGAAGAGTCCTCCAAGTATTTTGGTTTTGCATTATTTTTCATTTTTTTTGACTATGAATAAAGAAGAGAGGATAGGCTCATTACATTCATAAAAAAAAGCTATGAGAATTTACCCTAAGTAATTGAGCGTGAGAGCCAAATGAATCGAAAGATTCATGTTTGGTTCGGGAAGGGATTATGGAAGTTTAAAAATGAACGGAAAGATAATCTACTTTCATTAAGTGATTTATTAGATAATCGAAAACAGAGGATCTTGAATACTATTCGAAATTCAGAAGAACTGCGTGGGGGGGCCATTGAACAGCTGGAAAAAGCCCGGGCCCGCTTACGGAAAGTGG